ATTCTTCTTCTCAACTATTCAAGATATTTTGTGAAGGAGCCTATTACTGAATCTAATGAGTGAAACTTTAAGAACGTAAAAGTAAAAATATATTCAAAAAAAATATACGAAATTCTTTTCCGAAAATTTTGTTTTTGAATTTTGAATGAAGTTATACGGGCCAGTTCTATTCATTTACTTTCGAGTGACTCAATGAATCTGTTGATTGTAATCGCGGGATGTATAGATGTTAAAGATGATGAAGAAATTTCGTTTTATATGCTTCTGAGTTTCTCTTTGTTACCCCCGTGTATCCATAGATTCTTTCAATTCAACTTATTTTTTTTTTTAATCTTTGCATAGGTGAATTCTATCTGCATTTCATTTTCCTGTCCACAATTAAAGGAGTTCGGGAGACATACCTAAAAAAAAATATTTGTCAATACGGGGATGAAGAAAGAGTCATTTCCATATTTCTGCGAATGACCCGTTGTATTTGTGTCCAATCTAAAGTCTGTTGAAAGCCTAATATTTTCTGCATTTAAGTAAGATAAAAAAACCCCTACAACCATATCAAAATAAAAAGTAAGGAGATAGAGAAAAAAGATGCAGAGTTTTTTGTCTGTTTTGATTATTTTATTTTTTATTTGTAGAATCTTTATCTATTGAAACCCCCCAATTGATTCACCCCTTGAGCTTTCCAACACCTTGTATTACTATTCCATATTCCAAGATATACAAATATTCCAAGAGATACAAATATACTGGATTCAAATCTGTTAAAACGAATAAGCTGTCGATTTCTATGAAGTTCTTTTATTTAGATTGATTTTTGATGATAGAGAAGATAAACAAACAGAGACTTCTTCACATGAATCGTGTGCCAGGAACCAGATTTGAACTGGTGACACAAGGATTTTCAGTCCTCTGCTCTACCGGCTGAGCTATCCCGACCCATTTCCAACGTAGCATCCTAATTTTATTAGGGGATGTGATCTAGGTCAATGATCTGTATATGTCAATGAAAAGAACAAAATCGGATTACAAAGTTTTAGCCAAGTCCTGGAAGTTCTTCGATTTCAAAAAGATGATTTTTTAAGTTATTGATTATGAATCTTTTGAAAGGGGATTCTTTCCTCAAACTTAAAGATGGCACTTTGTACGTGTTTCAATATCCATAAAAAGACTTATGATAAGAAAAAGAAAAATCCATTTACGCTCATATACTTTTGCAAAATAATAGAGTGAATGAGAAAGATAAGGAAATTTGAACCAACCACCAAGTTGGGGAGTTCACTAGGCTTTTGCTTTTGGGGATAGAGGGACTTGAACCCTCACGATTTTGAAAGTCGACGGATTTTCCTCTTACTAAAAATTTCATTCTTGCCCGTCTTGACATATAGAAAAGGACTCTATCTTTATTCTCGTCTTTTTTATAAGTTCGTAAAAATATCTTTAAGACTAGACTATGCAGTGAATTGTTTAACAAATTCACTGAAGATTCCATTCTTTACTTCAATAAAGTAAACTCCATTTGTTAGAACATCTTCCGTTGAGTCTCTGCACCTACCCCTTTTTTAACTTTTGTTTGTTTTTGTAAATTTGTAAAACAGGATTTGGCTCAGGATCGCCCCTTATTTTTAATTCCAGGGTTTCTCTGAATTTGAAAGTTATCACTTAGTACGTTTCCATATCAAGGCTCAATCCAATTAAGTCCGTAGCGTCTACCAATTTCGCCATATCCCCCTTTATTTTTGTTTTGAAATGAAGATCTCGTTGTGATGTCTCGTTCCCTCGTTTCTTTCATTTAGACTCGAACCAGCCAATTCAGTATCATTATATCGATTACTATCTCGAAAAATTGGGTTCTCCGCTTTTATTTCTTACCGATATTTATATAGGAAATCATAGTCAGAAGGAACTTATAAGAAAAGTGTATGCGTTTTTGGTCTAATAAAAAATTATTTTATCCTTTTTGTATCCGTAATTCAATATCGAGGAAAAGGTATCCCATCTAATAGATATGTCTATATTGAACTGTCCCTTTTACACTAATTTTTAATATAGTAGAACGGTCGATTTTTTTTTTCTTCAAATACTTTTAAAAGACTAAAAGTACGAAGAAAAGCGGGGGTCTCATCAGTTATAACCTCTCATCGCATTAACCGATTAGAGTTGGAAATAAATATAGAATTTGAAATCTATATACTATTCTATAAAAAATCTAGAAAAAAATAACTGTGTGTTTTATAATGCAAATATAAATTTGTAAATCTAGTTCTAGATTCATCTCTTTTAGGAATACCTAGGAATTACGAATAATAACTCTGATATTAAATAATTAAAAATTATTACCGTAGTTTATTGATATTTAATTCCTGCGCATAGCAAATTTATGTGATATGGGCCTGCTTAGCTCAGAGGTTAGAGCATCGCATTTGTAATGCGACGGTCATCGGTTCGATTCCGATAGCTGGCTTTTCCATTTTGATTCCATTTTTTACATGATAGAGCATTTTTGAAATCAAAGAATATTAAAATAGTATCCATTTATTAAGATCAGCACTTCCAACTCTATGAGTAAAAATATTATTTTTTTTTTTTCAAATTTTATAACTTTATAATTAGAAGATAAAAGATTAGATTAGAATTATCTAGATATTCTATATCTCTAATTTAATTTCTAAATAGAATCGAGAAATATACAAATCTTGAAGTAAATAATAAAAATTCAGTAAAAAATTAAGTATATAAGTATAAATAATAAGATAAATAATTCAGTAAAGTAAGTAATAAAGAGTGCTAATAAATAGTGCTATAGTAAATACTCAAATAGTAAATACTCAAATAGTAAATACTCAAATAGTAAATACTCAATAATAATCTAAAAATGAAGGAGTCTTTATGTCGCGTTATCGAGGACCTCGTTTCAAAAAAATACGCCGCCTCGGGGCTTTACCAGGACTAACTAATAAGAGGCCTAGGACTGTACGTGATCTTAGAAACCAATCGCGTTCCGGGAAAAAATCTCAATATCGGATTCGTCTAGAAGAAAAACAAAAATTGCGGTTTCATTATGGTCTTACAGAACGGCAATTAATTAACTACGTTCGGATTGCCAGAAAAGCCAAGGGGTCAACAGGGGAAATTTTAATACAATTACTTGAAATGCGTTTGGATAACATCCTTTTTCGATTGGGTATGGCTTCTACTATTCCTGCAGCCCGTCAATTAGTTAACCATCGACATATTTTCGTGAATGGTCATATAGTAGATATACCGAGTTATCGCTGCAAACCCCGAGATATTATTACTTCGAAGGATAAACCAAAATCAGGAGCTCTTATTAAAAATTCTATCGAGGCATTCCCTCGTGAGGAATTGCCAAACCATTTAACCCTTCACCCAGCCCCATATAAAGGCTTAATAAATCAAATAATAGATACTAAATGGGTCGGTTTGAAGATAAATGAATTGCTAGTCGTAGAATATTATTCTCGTCAGACTTAAACCGAACTAACATAACATGGGTTCCTCAAAGTTTTCCCTTTCGGTGAAAGTAAATTCACCTAAGGTTAAATAAGAGAAACCCGAGGTTGATCCATATCTTGTTTCATCTCTGTATTCTAGATCCAGAGACCAAGGTTCGATTTTAATTCCTTGTCTACTCTTTACAGTATTTTTGGTTTTTTGTTCTCTTATTTTACGTTTACCCGTCACAGCAATTAGGAATTGATGATCTATATCAAAATAAATAACTCGCTAGTGGAATCTAATTGTATCCATTGCTATTAGTTAAGCAATTGGGATGAAGATATGGAAAGAGAGGGATTCGAACCCTCGGTAAACAAAAGCCTACATAGCAGTTCCAATGCTACGCCTTGAACCACTCGGCCATCTCTCCTACATAAAGATTGTAGACCCAAAACCCGAGTGAGTAGGGATAGCGAGTATTTGATATTCCTTATTTTTAGATAGGTACCATCAATCCATTTTAACTTCGAATTTTTCAGCAAAGTCAAAAACAAATTTTGAACAAAATAAAGTTATCTTCTTTTTATGCCATTTGGATAACGGATTAAATCCATTAATATTAGAACGAATCCACAGATCAATGGTCTATATTTTTAGAATTTATAGTTTATGGATACTCTTAAATCAAAATTCTAATTCTATTATATTAGAGAACCGGTTTAGTTTATATTTCTAGTTTTCAACAAAAAACTCCTAATTCTTCAATTGACATATACATATAAATAAAAAAACCCTTGTTCTTTTTGATTGTAGAGTGGATACCTTTTATGTATACAAAATGAGCAGTTATTAGATTTTCATCATAGAAATATTCTTCTATTTTTTTTTATGTTTTATGCTATTTTGTACTATAATATTTGTACTATACAATTCTTTTTTTGTGGGATCTTTTTCCCACACGAGAGGAAGAAGGTAATAATAAGAATGAAAGAATGGATTTCTGTCTATGTCTAGATCGCGAATAAATGGAAATTTTTTGGATAAGACCTTTTCAATTGTAGCCAATATCTTATTACGAATAATTCCGACAACGTCAGGAGAAAAAGAGGCATTTACCTATTACAGAGATGGTGCGATTTGATTCTTATTTTTTTCATTTATTTATTTAATATTGAGGCATTTCTCTCATTCTTATGAGAAAGACAGACACGCCAAGTAAAAAAAAATCTACGCTTATTGAAGGTGAAGTTTGGAAATAGAACAATTCCTTCTATCGTGTATCCTCGATTAATGTAACCTAAAATGCTATAGTTTTTTATCGATTCTAGTATTGAGCGGAAGGTTGCACCTATAGGTTGTATGGGTAAATCCTATTGTATTTAGTGCCAATAAGCAACAGAGGGGAAGAATCACTACACTTAGGAATCAACAAAATGAAAACTTTGTTCGACATTACCCCCCCTTAGCGGGCTGTGGCTTGAAATAATGGTTGGGACAACAAGCATCCATCTCGTTCGTATGTGGATACCTTTATAACCATCGAAGGC